ATGACAGTTTATCCATCAGCTCTTATAACCTTTTTAACTTTATCCATTTTCCTGATCCTAGTAATAGCATCGGCTCTATCTAGAAAGAAGACTAAGTGATCAATACGAAGAATAGGAAAAAGAGAAATAGCCTTATTTACATTAAAGATTCTAAGAATATTGTCTGCTATTAATCTTTTTATATTTCTTCTGAATCCTACAAGATTAGTGAGAAAAACCTCTTACTGAGTAGAAACCACAAAAATAAAATCTCTTATCTCCCTATCACTAGATATAAAATTTTTATTTTTCTCCACCGTAGCCCTATTCGTAACCTGATCCATAATGGAGTTTTCTCTATACTACATGGAGGAAGATCCCTTTAGACCAAAATTTTTTCGTCTTCTGATAATATTCCTTCTAAAAATGCTTCTATTAACTTCAGCAAAAAGTCTATTCTTATTCTTCATAGGATGAGAAGGAGTCGGATTCCTTTCATTCCTTCTCATTGGTTGGTGGTTCTCTCGGCAGGACGCTAAAACCTCAGCCCTGCAGGCAATAATATATAAACGAATAGGAGATATAGGTATAATCTTCCTCATAAGAATAGCTTTGTACTCAAAAAAAAGATGAAATCTAAAAAGGTTCCTCTCTTCGAGAATAGAACCTGAAAGCCTTAATATTATCCTGTTAGCCTCTTTACTGGCTGCTATAGGAAAGTCAGCCCAATTTGGTTTACACCCATGACTCCCAGCAGCAATGGAAGGTCCAACCCCGGTCTCTGCCTTACTTCACAGGTCCACCATGGTTGTAGCAGGAGTCTTTCTTCTGATTCGAGTAACATCATTAGTAGATCCAACAAAGCTCTTCTTAAACACCTGTATAATAATTGGAAGATTAACTGCCATATTTGCAGCGACCTCAGCTTTCCTTCAGCATGACATAAAGAAGATTATAGCATATTCAACAACTAGACAGCTTGGTCTCATGGTAGTAGCAATAGGACTTAACCAACCCTTAATAGCCTTATTTCACATTACCACGCATGCCTTCTTTAAGGCAATGTTATTCCTATGCTCAGGAAGACTAATACATAGATACAACAAAGAACAAGATCTACGAAAGATGTCAAAAACTATAAAAACAGCTCCAATAACCTCAGCCTGCTTATTCTTGGGGAGAATAGCCTTAATGGGAATACCTTTTCTTAGAGGGTTTTATTCAAAGGATCTAATTTTAGAATCGATTGCAATATCACCTAGAAAATTAATATCCTACTCACTAGCTATTATAGCCACCTTATTAACAGCAGGATATAGATTTCGCATAATTTCGTTCTGCTTTTTAAACTCTCCTAAAAAAATACCTGTAAACCCAATAAGAGAAGAAAACCCCAAGCTATATCTTCCCCTATTACGATTAGCCGTTGGAGCTTTAGGAATCGGTTGAATACTATCAACATACTGCTTCCAACTACCACACTTAACCCCATTACCATTTACTAAGGTCCTCCCCTTAATAGTAACCTTAATAGGTGCATTTATATCTTTTTCCTTCATTGTCTTCTCCTCTAAGGAAAACTCATTAACCCGGACTTTCCTCTCAAAGACTTGGTTTTTTGACCGCATATCTCATCCAACGTTCATAAAAAACATAAAATTAATAGCTTTAGAGAGAAGTACTCGAACCCTAGATCGCGGTTGAAGGGAAACGAGAGGAGGTCAGGGAGCATTCTTAGTTATAGGAAAAGCATCTAAGTCAACCCAAACAACTCAGACGGGCTACATAAAGCAGTACCTACTCTCAACCACCATGGTAATAACACTAACAATTGTATTATTTGTAATATTATAATTTTACTCATCTAAGCATTAACTAGAGAGAACGGAGAGATGAAGAATCAACCCCTCAAGAAACAACTAGAGCTACTACTAATACAACTAGCAAGGCCACCCCTCCTACGATCAAGTATGACCCTCCAAAATCAAAAAGAACAGACAGTCTTTTTAGATCCTTTAGGCCTAACAGTAACCTTTTTCTCAAGCCACACTCGAACAAATCCTCAAAAATAAAAAATATCCAGATTGATAATAAAGAAAAAATAATAAACACCTCCCCTAAATTTCTAACAACAGGGTAACGATCTGCCGAAAGAGCACTAGAATAAACAAAAACAACCATCATCCCTCCCATATAAATTAACAGAAGAAGAAGTGCCATAAAGGACAAACCTAAACAGCTAAGCACAACACAACCAAAAAGAGATGTCAAAACCAACCCTAGAGCAGCATAATAAGGAGACAAACTATAAAAAACTAAAGTTCTGCCAAACAATAAAAGAAGCAGGAATAAATAGAACACCATTTATATAAATGACAGGACCAATACGAAAGAGACACCCATTATTTAAGATTCTAAAAGGATCTCTAGTAGATCTCCCAACCCCAAGAAACTTATCCGTCTGATGAAATTTTGGATCTCTTCTAGGTTTGTGTTTAATAGTACAACTAATTACAGGGATCTTTTTGGCTATGCATTATACTGCTGACGTCTCACTAGCATTTTCATCCATAAGTCATATCTGTCGAGATGTAAAATATGGGTGGTTACTACGAAATATTCACGCTAAAAGAGCTTCATTCTTTTTTATCTGTCTTTACTGTCACATAGGACGAGGAATTTACTATGGCTCTTATGTTAACCAAGAAACATGAAACATAGGAGTTATCCTATTTTTAATCACTATGATAACAGCTTTTGTTGGATATGTCCTCCCCTGAGGTCAAATGTCTTTTTGAGCTGCAACAGTAATAACAAACTTACTATCCGCAATACCATATATGGGAACAGAACTAGTACAATGAGTATGAGGAGGGTTTTCCGTAGACAAAGCTACCCTAACACGATTCTTTACTTTCCATTTTCTGTTTCCTTTCATTATAGCAGCCCTGTCTATTATCCATCTCCTCTTCCTCCATAGATCAGGCTCTAATAAACCTACTGGCCTTGACAGAACTTTTGATAAGGCCCCTTTTCATACGTACTTTTCCTTTAAGGATTTAGTAGGATTCCTAGTATTACTAACAGGCGTTTTATCATTGGCTTTACTAGCCCCAACAGCACTTAAAGACCCTGAAAACTTTATACCTGCCAAACCTTTAGTAACCCCAGTTCATATACAGCCAGAGTGATACTTTCTTTTCGCATATGCAATTCTACGCTCTATTCCTAAAAAGTTAGGTGGGGTTGTAGCCCTAGTAGCTGCTGTCCTAGTTTGATTCCTAGTGCCAATTCTACATACTTCAACCAAACAGGCTTCCACATTTCGACCAGTAAGTCAAATAGCATTCTGGTCCTTAATAGCCACTTTTCTAGTTCTAACATGAATAGGAAGTCAGCCCGTAGAGGAACCCTACTTAGTAATAGGACAAGTCGCTTCGATCCTTTATTTTTCAGTCTTTCTATTTTTATTTCCTGGAGTCTCTTTACTAGAAAAAAAGCTCCTCCTTCGATAAAATATTAGAGTAGCTTAAGGTTAAAGCTTGGCGTTGAAAATGCCAGACTAAAGGTTAAACTCCTTTCTCTGATAAAGAAAACTTGGTTCTAGTTTCTCTTTTAGCCTTAATCTGTCTGCCACATGCAAGTTAATAGCGCACCAGCAGAGGAGCTCTAGTTAGGTTTTACCTAAGAGCTCATAGCATAAGTTAATCAACAAAAGCAGAACTTAATCTGCGGTCAGCAGTGCTTAACCTTATAAAATTTAGAACACTAAGATATAGACAAGAATAAAAAGAGGTGGTTAATACCGTGCCAGCAGCCGCGGTTATACGTTAGCCTCAAGTTAAAAGGCCCCGGTTTAAAGAAGGGAATACTTAAAAAAATAAGAAGGAAGAAGATTGAACAGTAACAAGTTAAAACCATACCAAATTTCTTAGTAAGTTTACCCATAAAAGAGAGGGATAAACTAGGATTAGATACCCTACTATACTCTCCCCTCAAGAAGAACCACCAGAGCAATACGGCTCTAAGCTAAAACTTAAAGAACTTGGCGGTTTTTTAGATCTCCTTGGAGGAGCTTGTCATTGAATTGATAACCCACAAGAGACCTCACCTCTTAAAGAAGAACAGCTTGTATACCATCGTCGTCAGCTCACCTCTAAAGAGTGTAAGCTAAATGAAGAAATCTCTTAACGTCAGATCAAGGTGCAGCCAATGAAGAGGGAATAGATGAGCTACCTTACTTAGGTAATTGAGAAAGTAAAATGAAACTTTTTACTGAAAAGGATTCAACAGTAACAAAATAGATAAAGATCTTGTAAAAAGAGCTCTAAAATGCGCACACATCGCCCGTCACTCTCCTCAAACGAGTAGAAAAGTCGTAACATAGTAGGTGTACCGGAAGGTGCCACCTGGAAAAACGCCCTTCTAGTTTACCTTAAAATAAAGGCTTTTCAAGCCTTAGAGCCAAGTGAAAAACTTGGGAAGAGTAGGCCTTAAAAGTTTACGAAAAACAGCTAGTCTTGTAAACTAGGAGAGAAGGTTTAACTCCTTCTTAAGGCTTTTAGCCTCTTTTTTCCGTTCCCCCTACACCCCCTCCTACATCTATCTCCAACCGTATGCTCTTAATCATAGTATTATTTCCACATTAACATATATTTCTTTTTTTACTCCTTATATTACTCTTAGCTTCCAAGTAATGGCATATCATAGTCTCTTCTAATCTTTCTTAATGTAGTAACAGCCTTCTCCCTTTAGGGGTTGTCTTTTCAAGTTCGACTTTGGTAATTGTTATACTTCTTTATTTTGCTCTCATGTTAATTTCCTCAAGTTCTAAATATATTCACTACACTCTGTTTTAGCTGGGTTTGTCTCGGTAAGTTCCGCTGGGCCAACATCATGTTTAAAATTATAGACGTTAAGTCTTTTCATTTATATAAATAGTTATATTTAAATATTAATAATTATCTAAGCTTTCCCTATTCAGAAGCTAGTTTAACAAAAATAGTTGTTTTGGGGACAACCGATATAAGGATCTTCTTGTGCTTCTGAGGTAAAAAGTTATGACCTTCTATCAAGGGAATCAAAGACCCTCATTTTTCGTTAAACTATACCTCATGAGTTGAAGCTGAACTGTAGCATTTGGCCGTTAACCAAAAGGATGGAGGTTATTAACCCTTCCAACTCAGGTCTAGGTAGCAAAGAAGTTAATGCAGAAGGTTTAGGTCCTTCTATCAAGGGTGCAATTCCTTTTCTAGACTGTGGTTTCCAGGAAATTCCTAGATCTCATGCGTGCAAAGCAAGCGTTTTATAATAAACTAAAATCACAAAGACTTAAGTTAAAAGACTGTAAGCCTTCAAAGCTTAAAGCGTAGGTTAAACTCCTACAGTCTTTGGGTTCTAAGGTGTATAACATATTTAATTGCAAATTAAAAGTCGTCCAGAAGGACTAGAACCTAAATTCAAGGAAACCTGAGTTGCACAGGTATCAACTCCGTGTAAAAGAGACACTTTCTTCTTAGCTATCCCTTGTGACATTTATATAAATGCTTTAAGTAGAGTAAGCTAAAAAAGCTTTCGGGCTCATATTCCGGAAATGGAGGCGAAAATCCCCCCTCTACCATTCTATCAAAGCTTACGGGACTTCAACCCATTATTTTGGTCTGACAGGCCAATGTTATAAATTAACTAAAGCTTTTTGACAAGATGTCTGAAAAAGAATGGGGTTGTAAACCCCCTTATGTAGATTAAAGCTCTACTCTTCGTCATTTTCTTCCTGTTTTTCACACTATAAGTATAGAAATATACCTAACTTCCAATTAGGAGACCGAGGTTATAACCCACGATAGTGTAAACAAAGCCTTCGTAGCAAAACGGTAATGCTGGGGACCTAAGTTCCCTCATAAGGAGTTCAATTCTTCTCTAAGGCTATGTCCCAACTTTTATTTTTAATTCATTCACTAATATTTTTAGTTCCTATTTTACTAGCTGTTGCTTTTCTTACTTTAGTTGAACGGAAGGTGTTAGGGTATATGCAGTTCCGAAAGGGACCTAAAGTAGTAGGACCTTATGGTCTTTTACAACCATTTGCCGACGCCCTAAAGCTATTCGTGAAGGAAACACTAAAGCCATCAACAGCCTCTCCCTATTTATTCTTCTTTTCCCCACTATTATTTCTTGCTCTAGCTTTAATATTGTGGTCTTTAATTCCCATGCCGCAGGCTCTTATACACTTAAAACTTTCCCTTCTTTTGATATTAGGACTATCAAGTCTTGCTGTATACAGAATTCTAGGCTCTGGGTGAGCCTCAAAATCAAAGTACTCCCTCTTAGGAGGGATTCGTGCCGTAGCTCAAACCATATCCTACGAAATAAGGTTAGGGCTAATTCTTTTATCAGTTCTACTATGGTCCGGGTCTTTCTCATTAGAAGAAATACTATCTCTTCAGGAAAAGTGTTGACTTATGGTTCCTCTCTTTCCTCTTCTAGTAATGTGATTCGTCTCAACTCTAGCCGAAACAAAACGGGCACCATTTGACCTCACTGAAGGAGAGTCAGAACTAGTTTCCGGGTATAAAGTAGAATACGCAGGAGGACCATTCGCATTATTCTTTATAGCAGAATATAGTAACATAATCTTTATGAAAGCTCTCAGAGCAGCTTTGTTCCTAGGAGGAAGAAACCCAATTCCCAGAGCTCATATTTTAGCCCCAGGAGCATCCGCCATTAAGGCGATTGCATTAGTATTCCTGTTTCTCTGAGTCCGTGCCTCCTATCCGCGATTTCGCTATGACCAGTTAATGCACCTAACTTGAAAGAACTACCTGCCTCTTACCCTAGCACTGTTTGCCATGACCCTTGCTCTAGTAATAATTTCCAAAGGAGGAGCAGGTTTATCTTAACCTATTTATATATATAATAAAGAGGGTTCACTCCAAGAAGGAAAGCCTGACCGATAATCAGGCTAGAGAGGTTAAACTCCTCTTGAACCCTATGAATCGAATAGTAATACTCTTTCTTCTACTAACCCTTCTCTCAGGAACCACATTAGTATTAATATCCAAGCACTGATTTCCTATCTGGTTAGGGTTAGAGTTAAGCACCTTATCCATCCTTCCAATACTTAGATCAAAAACTTGATCACGTGGAAACGAAGCTACCCTAAAGTATTTTCTAGTACAAGCATTTAGAGCTGCTATACTATTAAAAGGAGCGACTTTAAATTTGTGGTTAGCAGGGAGATGAGAAATAAGTAGAACTAAAGACTATTTAGTACACTCCATAATTTCCCTAGCAATTATTATAAAGTTAGGTTTAGCCCCATGTCACTTCTGGTTTCCAGACGTCTTGAGAGGGATAAGCTTCAAAAAAGGGATAATTATAGCTTGTTGGCAAAAGATAGCCCCTCTAGTCCTGATAGCCAAACTCAAAAAATTCCTAGCCTCAGAACTCTTTATTCTATGCGCAGTTCTATCCGTTTTAGTAGGAGCGTGAGGAGGCCTAAACCAGGTAAGCACGCGGAAGATATTAGCCTACTCATCTATAGGTCATATGGGATGAATAACCTGCACTTTATTCTTTTCCGTAGAAGTAGCAATCATCCTATTTCTGTTTTATATACTAAAAAAAGCCCTCATATTTTGTATATGCAGTTCAAAAACCCTAAGACACTTGTCAACCCTAAGAAAGATAAAAGGTAACCCTACAAGGACCCTACTATTTTCGCTTGCCCTTCTTTCACTAGGAGGTCTACCTCCCCTAGGAGGATTTATAAAAAAGCTGATTCCCATTTCTATTTTTGCAATCAAAAAAAGTCTCATTATTATACCGCTATTCATAATAGGAAGATTAATAAGTCTTTACTTCTACCTTCGAGTTACATTCAAAACTAGCCTTACCCTATTTCCCCAGAAAAGGTTAAGATTAGTATCTACACGTACTACAGGAACTTCTTATCATTCTGTAGCAATAAGAATTCTAGCTCCTCTGACCCTATGAGGAATTCTTCTAGTTCCTCTACTTTACCTATTTATATAAAGAAAAGTTTAAAACATATTCCAGATCCTTCTACTAACAGATACTAAAAAAACCCTTCATTTAGAAAAACAGTCCTAAGAGGAAAACTTGAAATAAAATTAAAAGTAAAACAACAGTAGGAGACTTTATCTTACCTTTTGCATCATGGTCTAACAAGATCATTCAGACAACAGCTCTTTCACCCGAAAGGTGACGAGCTAACTCTCTCTTCTTACAGAGACCTTACCCACTGTTGCAGTAGTGGCAAAAAAGGGAGAGTTAGAAGTTAAATGCTTATCGTGTTACCTTATAGCTGGTTTTCAGGGAAAGAGGTATAAGCCTCTCTATCCTACGCCAGAAATCCTTGTCCATCGGAAACAAATAAAGGACCCCCGCAGAGAATAGAAAGAGAGTAGGAGACAAGTTCCACTCTCAAAAGGGAAACAACCCAGAGTGTAAAAAAAGTCAAACAAGGAAAGGATTTATCTATTTTATAGACCTTACTGTAGGCCTAACAGCTGCCAACAGCCAAGAAAGCGTTAAAGCTCAAAATTTATCCTAATCCAATGATTCCTGAAAATAGTACTTATTTTCTCTAAAATTACCTGAAAGAAATAATGTTAGAACAAGTAAGAAGAAATAAAAACCTCCTTTTGCAAAGAATAAATAACAGATAAGAACAAATCAAGAAGTTCTCAACCAAGTGTTCTATCAACTCAGACCCAAAGAAAGGAAGGAAAAATGGTAGGAAAGGAACTCGGCAAACATATAAGAGGACTGTTTACCAAAAACATAGCTCTCCGAAAATATGGAGGGTCACGCCTGCCCAGTGGTTTAGACTAAACGGCCGCGGTACCTTGACCGTGCAAAGGTAGCATAATCATTTGTCTCTTAAATGGGGACTTGTATGAACGGCAAAACCTCTTCTAACTGTCTCTCCTATCCTCCTCCTAAACTTCTATCAGCGTGAAGAAACGCTGATATATCAGAAAGACGAGAAGACCCTGTCGAGCTTAAGTCTAAAAAGAGAAGGTATATGCGCTTACAGCAGAAAGTTAATATCTTATGAAGACTTTGGTTGGGGCAACCATGGAGAACAACTTAACCTCCAGAGCGAACAGAAGAACTTCACCTCTCTGTTTTTAAACCTAGAGAACCAGAAACTGGAAATCGGAAAAAGTTACCGCAGGGATAACAGCGTTATCTTCTCTGAGAGTCCTTATTGACGAGAAGGCTTGCGACCTCGATGTTGGATTGGGGCCCCCTTAGGGTGCAGAAGCTCTAAATGGTTGGACTGTTCGTCCATTAAAGCCCTACATGATCTGAGTTCAGACCGACGAGAGTCAGGTCAGCTTCTATCTTCTTACAGGTTTTCCCAGTACGAAAGGACCGGAAAGCCCCTTTCCATGGAAATCTCTAAAAAGGAAGAAAAAATTAAAAATTCTATAAAAAAAATTTCCCTTAGTGAGAAACTAAGCCCTTGCCAAAAATTAATATATTTATTTAGGATTGAGAATCTAGTAAAAAGCAAATTTTTTAATTTTTCTACAAGACCCCCCCCTTATTAGTTTTTGAATATATCCCATATTTTACAAATCATGAACTTAAACCGTTGACTTTTTTCCACAAACCATAAGGATATCGGAACACTATATTTAATCTTTGGAGCCTGAGCAGGAATGGTAGGAACAGCTATGAGAGTAATTATCCGTACAGAGCTTGCCCAGCCTGGTTCTCTCCTTCAAGATGACCAAGTTTATAAAGTTGTAGTTACAGCTCACGCTTTAGTTATGATCTTTTTCATGGTTATGCCAATCATGATAGGAGGATTCGGAAACTGACTTATCCCATTAATGATAGGTGCCCCAGACATGGCTTTCCCTCGAATGAAAAATATGAGATTCTGATTAGTTCCCCCATCTTTTATACTATTACTAGCATCAGCTGGTGTTGAAAGAGGAGCTGGTACTGGATGGACTATTTACCCCCCTTTATCTAGGAATATTGCTCATGCCGGGGGATCAGTAGATTTAGCAATTTTCTCTTTACATCTTGCTGGAGCCTCTTCAATCCTAGCCTCAATAAACTTTATTACTACCATTATCAATATGCGGACTCCAGGAGTAACATTTGACCGCCTACCCTTGTTTGTATGATCTGTATTTATTACAGCATTTTTGCTATACATCCTTAGATTACCAGTTTTAGCAGGAGCAATAACTATGTTACTAACAGACCGGAACATAAAAACAACCTTTTTTGACCCAGCTGGAGGGGGAGACCCAATTTTGTTTCAACACCTGTTTTGATTTTTTGGTCACCCAGAAGTTTATATCCTTATTCTACCAGGATTTGGTATGATTTCTCATGTAATTGCTCATTATAGAGGGAAGCAAGAACCTTTTGGTTATCTAGGAATGGTATACGCAATGGTGGCCATAGGAATCCTAGGTTTTCTAGTATGAGCACATCACATGTTCACAGTAGGAATGGACGTAGATACCCGGGCTTACTTTACGGCTGCCACCATGATTATAGCTGTCCCTACAGGAATAAAGGTATTTAGTTGAATGGCTACACTCCAAGGCTCTAAGATAGTTTGAGAAACTCCATTACTCTGAGCTCTAGGCTTTGTTTTTCTTTTTACCATAGGGGGTCTAACGGGTATAGTACTTGCAAACTCTTCTATCGATGTAATTCTTCATGATACTTACTATGTAGTAGCCCATTTCCACTATGTTTTATCCATGGGAGCTGTATTTGCAATATTTGCCGGTTTTACTCACTGATTCCCTTTATTTTCCGGGACAGGATTTCACCCTTTATGGTCTAAGGTTCAATTTTTTATTATGTTTATTGGAGTAAACTTAACTTTCTTCCCTCAGCACTTTCTAGGATTAGCAGGAATGCCTCGTCGGTACTCTGATTATCCTGACGCCTACACTACTTGAAAAACTATCTCATCCATTGGTTCCCTAATTTCATTAGTAGGAGCAATTCTCTTTCTATTCCTCATATGAGAAGCATTTGCCTCTCAGCGAGAAGTCCCAGCACCATCTTTTGTTGAAGCATCCTTGGAGTGACAATATGAATATTTTCCTCCCTCTCACCACACTTTTGAAGAAACCCCTACAACTTTTCTTCCCATTAAGTAACCAGAAGAAGTTTTAAATAGAAGATTAGTTTAAAAAACATGAAGTTTCGGCCTTCAAATTCTTAGTTTAAATCTAAGATCTTCCAATGAACATATTATCCGCTATCTTATTTTCATTATTTTTTCTAGGAGTCATAGGAATAATAATAAAACGTCTCCATCTTTTGTCTCTTCTCCTCTGTTTAGAACTTTTATTAATATCTATCTTTCTAAAAATTTCCGCCTGATCTCAGCTACATGACTCGTTAGCCTCTATAAACTTTTCTGTCCTACTATTAACTCTATCAGCGTGCGAGGCCAGGGCTGGACTAGCCTTAATGGTATCTTTATCTCGGAGACACAAAACAGATCTTTTAGCCAACATAAATCTTCTCCAAACTTAAAATGGCAACTTGAACACAACTAGGATTACAAGATGCATCCTCCCCACTAATGGAAGAGTTAGTTTACTTTCATGATTACACCCTTATTATCTTAACTTTAATAACTATTTTAGTGTCTTATGGACTCCTATCTCTTCTGTCGTCCTCCTTTACTAAACGATTCTTTTTAGAAGGGCAAGAATTAGAAACCATTTGAACAATTGTCCCTGCTTTTGTTCTTATTTTTATTGCCTTCCCTTCCCTACAACTCCTTTACTTAATGGACGAAGTAAACAATCCCTTTCTGACCATAAAGGCCATAGGACACCAATGATACTGAAGTTATGAATACACCGACTATCACGAGATAGAATTTGACTCATACATGATACCCACAAGAGACTTAATTGAAGGACAGCCCCGGCTACTCGAAGTAGATAATCGCCTAGTTCTCCCCTACCAGAACCCTATACGAGTATTAGTTTCCTCAGCTGATGTTCTTCACTCATGGGCCGTACCATCTCTAGGTATAAAGATGGACGCTGTCCCTGGACGACTTAACCAAACATCCTTCCTTCTCAACCGAACAGGTCTATTTTATGGACAATGCTCTGAAATATGCGGAGCTAATCACAGATTTATGCCAATAGTTATAGAATCTGTTCCTTTCAAAACATTCGAATCCTGGATAACCCAAAACCTAGAAGAATCCTTGAGTAGCTTAAAAAAAGCTTCAGCCTCTTGATCTGAAGATAGATGACAAAATCTCTCAAGGAATGCCTCAGCTTGACCTTACCTGATTCTTTTTTAATTTTTTAATTGCTTGAATCTTAGTTTTATTAGTGTTATCAGTCCTCTATCACCAAAAATGAAGAAGTGAAACAGACCAAGAACAACATACCAACCAAGATTCCTCACATAAAAACCAATGACGATGATAAATAGCTTATTTGGACAATTTTCCCCAGACCTAGTAGCGTGAATACCTCTTCAGCTAGTATCTAGATTCATTGCAGTATCCTGACTCTTGTTTCTCTTTTCAACCAAAAGGTTTGGAGGCCGACTTTTCTACATATGAAAAAAGACCCGATTTGAAGTTATAAAGCTTCTATTTCAAAACACAAAGCGAGATACAGCCCCATGGACAGCGGTCTTAACAACTATATTCTTTATTATACTTTCTATTAATTTGATAGGATTATTTCCTTATGCCTTCACTATTTCTAGTCATGTATCTTTTACCTACAGACTTGCAATACCACTATGAATGAGAGTAAACATACTTGGGTTTTTTCTTGCTTTCAAAAGACGGTTAAGACACCTTGTACCCCAAGGGACACCATCAGTCTTAATCCCCGCAATGGTATGAATAGAAACTTTAAGACTTTTTGCTCAACCAATTGCTCTAGGACTACGACTAGCTGCAAACCTCACCGCAGGACATCTTCTACTCTTCCTTCTATCTACAGCCACCTGAGTACTAAGAAGTAGACCAGCCCTAAGATTTCTTACTCTTATTATTCTTATTCTCCTATTTATACTAGAAGTAAGTGTAGCTTGTATACAGGCCTATGTATTTACATCCCTTGCTCACTTCTACCTCGATCAAAATATATAAATATGACCCATCAACACCCTCTTCACCTAGTTGACCAGAGCCCTTGACCCTTGACAGCAGCCTTTGGAGCCCTTATACTTACCTCAGGAACAGTAGTCTGGTTCCATACTGGAAACTTTAGACTAGTAGTAATAGGCCTTATAGCCATAGCCTTAACATCAGCAAGATGGTGACGTGATGTAGTTCGTGAAGCTACATTTCAAGGTCACCACACATTAATTGTAATTAACGGTCTCCGATACGGCATGATTCTCTTTATTACATCAGAAGTATGTTTTTTCTTTGCGTTTTTTTGAGCATTTTTCCACAGAAGATTAGCCCCAAGAGTTGAAATAGGAGTTACGTGACCTCCTACAGGAATTAACCCCTTAAACCCCTTCCTGGTCCCTCTTCTTAATACCGCAGTGCTTTTATCTTCAGGAGTAACTATAACATGAGCTCACCACAGAATTATTGAAAACAATCGTAAAGAAGCAGTTCAAGCACTAGGGCTAACAGTAGCTCTAGGACTTTACTTCACAGCACTTCAGGCATGAGAATATATCGACGCCCCTTTTACAATAGCAGATAGAGTTTATGGCTCAACATTCTTTGTAGCAACTGGGTTTCATGGACTCCATGTAATCATAGGATCTACATTCCTAGCCGTGTGTCTGTTTCGCCTTATAAGCCATCATTTTTCCAACCATCACCACTTAGGTTTTGAAGCCGCAGCCTGATATTGACACTTTGTAGATGTAGTATGGTTATTTCTCTATGTATGTATTTACTGATGAGGCTCTTAAGAGAAGGAAGGAATTAAACCCTCGTCAGATGATTTCAAGTCAACCACATAAACATTCTGCCACTTCTCCTTTATATTAATAAGAAACATGAACCTAATAATATTTATCTCCTTAGCCACTATTTTATCCCTCGTCCTATTAATTATAGGTCACTTTTTACCAAGACGTTCTCTAGAATTAGAAAAGAAAACACCATATGAATGTGGTTTTGACCCTATAAAATCTGCTCGGCTCCCCTTTTCTTTTCGATTTTTCCTTATAGCAATATTATTTTTAATCTTTGACCTTGAAATAGCTCTCCTGTTCCCTACTATACCCGCCGTGAATTCATCTATTGAAACCTTAGTATTCTTTTCCGCTTTCTTTATTATAATCCTGGCAGGAGGATTAGCTTACGAGTGAGAGCAAGGAGGTTTAGAATGAGCAGAATAAATAAATGTTAACCTTATTTATAATATCCTTGACAACTATATCAGTAGTTATAAAAAACCGATGAAAGTGAACACTCATGTTCTCTTCTCTCTCTATAGCAACTTTGGTCTCAATAACACTTTTAGGAACACAAACCAACACCTGATCATCCCTAAGCTTATTATTTGCCTCAGACTCTTTATCAAGTCCCCTAATAGTTCTTAGATGTTGATTAGCACCTCTCTGTCTACTGGCTCAGAAAAAATTGAAGGTTAATACACCTCTTCTTCAAAATAACTTCCTAGTATTAGTTTCCATAATAATTTTCTTCTTGATATTAACTTTTTCATCATTAAATATTCTATCATTTTTTATATGCTTTGAGGCCACATTAATACCTACCCTCATTCTTATAACACGATGAGGTGCAAAAATGGAACGAATTCAAGCAGGAATTTACTTCTTATTTTATACCCTTTTCGGGTCTCTTCCACTGCTGGTATCTATACTAATACTTAAATCCTCAAAAAAAACAACAATGTTCCCACTATCATCTATGAGTGAGTTAAACCCACAAAGTCTATTTTCTATCGAACTCTGGTGACTTATAACTATATTGGCCTTCCTAATAAAGATGCCAATTTATGGATTTCATCTCTGGCTACCAAAGGCCCACGTAGAAGCCCCCGTAGCTGGGTCAATGATTCTTGCGGCCATATTACTAAAGCTAGGAGGTTATGGTTTAATACGGATGCTTCTAGCATTTCCAAAAGTATTAATACCAAAAAGAGTGCTCATAGTATTCTGCTGTTGAGGTTCATTAATTACTAGAATTATATGTTTGCGACAGACAGATCTAAAGGCCTTAATTGCCTACTCCTCCGTAGGTCATATGAGTTTGGTAGCGGCAGGTACCATTCTAGGGACATACTGAAGAATAAGGGGAGCTCTTATTTTAATGATAGCCCATGGGCTAGTCTCATCAGCTTTATTTGGCCTAGCTAATATACTATATGAGCGGACACAAACTCGTAAAATGTTTATAACACGAGGGTTTAAGACTCTTACAGCACTCCTTCCCATATGGTGATTACTAGCATGTGCTGCCAAATTAGGCTTACCTCCTTTGCCTAAATTAATAGGAGAAATAATGATTATATCTGGGTTAATAAGATGATCTCCATTTTTGCTTCCCGTTCTAGGCCTTACTACCGTATTTGGGGCCATTTACTCTCTTTCTATATTCCAAAAAGCTAAAACTCAGCTAAATCCATCCCGGAAAATAAAGTTTAGCAAAATAAACCCACGAGAACATCTCATGGTATTCCTACACCTAACTCCACTACTACCAATAATTATAGCCCCCGAATCATGCATGATATGACCTTAGTAGTTTAAAAAGAACACTAATTTGTGGCATTAGAAGAAGCGAACGCAACGCTCTGAGGTCCGAAACCTATGAGAATTTTCTAGGCCTGCTAAGCCCAAGAAACTGTGGTTTAACTCCATAGAGGCTTCG